GTAGTTCCGAAGACAGGAATTGGGTAGTAGGGGGCGGCACCCTTGGACCCCAAAAAAGGCTTTGACCTGCTGGCTATTGGAAAGTCTCCGTTTACCGCGAAGTTCATAAAGTTGGGGGGCAGAAAGGGATGCCAGGGACAGAGTAACCTCAGGGTTCATTTCATGCCCCCCAACTTTATTCACTAGGAAAGACAGAAGAGCAGCTTTCTTTCTTTTCTTTAAGGGCGAAGCAGTTCATATCATATTATTAGTCGAGGTTAAACTTCAATTTCATCCAAACCAAACCGTTCTAATAGAAAGACTTTTTGAAACATCCACACGTAGGCCCTGTAATTGGGACATAGGTAAGGGCATAGGCTTGAGGGCTACTTCAACCTGAAACCAGGCGTCAGACATGCGCAACAAGTCATGGGGCGTCTTTCCTTCTCCGCTTTACTTTAAGGGATTCTGCTTGAAAGGGTTCCCAATTCGTAAGATGGGGCAGGAGATATCCGGAACTTCCTTCAATTCAAAGGCTAGCTTCTTTTACTCCTGCCTAACAAGCGTGCTACTGGCTTAAGTGATAGCAACTACAGCTACAAACTCTGATACCCTTAGAATCGGAGATCTAACAGCATATTCTATAAACCCTTTCTTTCAACTTAAATTACATAGAAGCCTTCCCTCAACTGTAAAACTATGCTCTTTTTGGGCTTTCTTGCTTTCAACACTTACAAGTGCAAACCCGGACTAGCTTGATCACTGGCTTCCGAACCGATTCCCTACCAGACTTTTTTCCTTTCCAGCTTCTTTTATTTGAAGCGTACCCCTGTTTTTCCTTTTCCACTTATGAATAACCGCTCCATGAGGAGCTTCCTCCGAGCGTTCCCCTTCGAGAGCTAACAACAGCGGATAAGAGAACTGCTTCTTTCAGAAGACTTGTTCGCAGCGAATGGTTCTGTCCTACTTTACTTTTTTATGATTGATCCGAATCTCGTTCACTCTTTGAGATAATGGATCTAACGTTAGGGCTTAGTGACTCCATCTCTCTTGCCGGCTTAGCCAAACTAATTGAACTCGAGTCATTGGCTTCCTTAAGCCATTTCCATACTAAAATAAAAAGAGCTAAATCGGATGGTGACTAGATTCATTCCGCAGCACGAACAGGGTCCGGCCCATTCGGTACAGAAGATTGATGTGTCATCTTTCTCTTTCTAACTCTTGATAACCACGTTCATTTGTTATCAGTAGGGAAAGGAGCCCCTCAAACAGTTTCTGTTCTACTTCCTGCCAGTGGAAGAGCATTAGATGAGTCAAGGGGATTTTCAAGCTTTTCAGTTTCTTAGGCAAAAGCGGGATTATTGAATGAAAAGCAACTAGATCAGATTGGAATGCTAAAGCCTTCAATCGAGTTCTAGTCCGTCTTCCTGCGGTAAGCGCTTGTTACAGGGCCTTTCAAGCTCTATCTTTCTCCAAGATTTTAGGCAGGAAAGAATCCACAACTCTATTTAAGATTACGCACTGTCTGCTACGGGCACTTCTACTAACTCGGCTGGACCGACAGCAAAGAAAACTATAGTTGTTACTGGCCTGCCATCAAACATCAAAATAAGCTTTTCTGGACCGACATAAACCATTAGCTCTTAAAGAGGGGAAGGTCTTAGGCTTAGCAAGGGCACTCCCAACAGCTGCAAGTAGGACTGCCACTGCCTAGAAGTAAACTACAACAGACTCGAATGGACTCACATCGAATGGAAGGGCCACAGGGAAGATATCTTGCTACTAGGGAAGGTAGAAGCAAGAAAACAACCGCCAAAAAGGAATTAGCAATGGGGGATTTCCAAAAAAAAGGTCCAGAGGCGCCCTTCCTTATCTTTAGAATGACGTATAATAAGAAGCATAGCTTCTTGCTTTGCTATGAGAGTGAAAGCTTAAAGTCTCTTTTCCTAGAGTGAACGACTTCCTCTGGCTTTGTGACCACCCTACCCTAGCGGCCAAGTCAAACTTGTTTTACAGTCATGAGGTCGCCCGAAGGCGATCACGACGGTATGCAGCTTCCCTTCTTCGGAAGGGTCTCTGCTTATATGTCTTGATTAACCTTACTCCAAGACACATGGAGTCCTAGTTAGGTTACCTAGGTACCCCCCCACGACACCTGAAACATGGTGCCGTTTAGGCGAGTCTTGGTGTTCCCAAGGCAGAATGTTTATTCACAGACTGACACTTGTAGTGTCACCAAGAGAAATCCTTGAGGATAATCTTGGATGGGCGGTGACGGGGAAGCTAGCCCAACGGATTATAGTAAACGTTGGCGTATGCTATAACTGTCCCAGGTCGCACCTGGAGTAGGACCCATAATCTTTTATTATTATTACTACTACTCGTTGTCTGTTTGATAAACTTCTGTCCTTGAGGACCATCAAGTGGTACAAGATTCTGGAAGATCTTGCACTGCTAGTTGGAATCTTTAAGAAGGTCCAACTAGTTGTGACTGATGGTCTGACCAAGGAGCTATGTATTGGAGCTCACCTCGTAGCCAAACAGGTGATAAGGCTAAGGAAGAAATCCGGACCCTTGTTTGCTGCTCTTTATCTAAAACAAGCAGCAGTCTGCTTACAGAAAGCACAGGGGTCCCTCAACCTAAGGGATTCTTACCTGTGCCAGTTTCCTTAACCGGCTCTGGTTTACCGCGGATTAGACCATCCTTTCACAGGAAATTCATCCTCAAAAGGGATGGTCGTGCTGATGTGTTAGTAAAGATATCTTTTTCTTACTTTTCTTTCCTTGTGTCGAGTTGTCCGCCTTGCAAAGAAGGTTGATCACTCGATTCTAAGGTCTATCACATCACCATTTAAGGACTATGACAAAATGGAATTTTTTATTGACGATTTCATGAGTCATGTCCCTAAACGGATCTCGCGGTACTGGAAGAGTGCGCTAACCATCCCTATGTGTCAAGGTGTGTCAAGGGATTACATGGGAACCCACTTGGAAGGCTATACCTTCTGATAGAGGGCAAGCGCGAAAGGATAAGAAAGGGATCGATCTTTCTCAATATAAAAAGTTACATAGAGTGGTTCCTTGCCTATGAACTGCATTTTGTATCTAACGATATAGATGCAGATCCTATAGGTTTCGGTTACCCTCTCTGGTCACCTTTCATTCGATATGCCCTAGACCCAGGAAATAGAGATATATCTCTTTGGTCAATGAGGGATTCTTACCCTCTTTGCCAATCCCAGGTCGAAGAAAATAGGGCATAAGGAATCCCTAGCTTTGGCTCTCCCGGGAGACTAGCCCAGTCCACCGATTCAGGTGCTGGTAAACGTCGGATATTTGCCATTGGCAACTACGTCAACCAACGGTTGCTAAAGCCTCTTCATGATTGGTTAATGAAAGCTTTATCAACTTTGCCCATGGATGGGACTTATAATAAAGTCTCACCCTTGGACCGTTTGGTTGGAGCGGAACATGTCTCATCTTATGATTTTAAATCTGCCACAGATAGGTGGCCCTTATATCTACAAGGAGACGTCTTAGCGGTCCTTTTCGGTAGGGAGGTTGAAGGTTTTGTTACCTCTATCCTCTTCATCCATCGGACCCTCATGTGGTTACAAACCAGATTGAGCGTCCTCCGAATACTGGTGTTCCTGTATAATATCCTTTTGCCAAGGGCCGACCTGTAGTGAATTTCGCTGTAGGTCAGCCATTAGGATATTTGTCGTCTTGGCCGCGGTCGTCCACTTAATCCGTATCTCCGAGGCTTTCTTATAGATCGCCTGCGGAAGGCTTATAAGCCTACAGATCTTAAGACAGTGCCTACTGACCTCTATGAAGATGAGTGTCAGCAGGTACTGTCTGAGATTACTGTGATGCGTGGGTAGATTAATCTATGGCTTAAGTACGTCAAGTGGTACTTGACGACGGCTATTGATCCGGCAGTCTCGATCGAAGAATTCTTCAATGCGCCTATCGTCTCTAGTCGCTGGAAAGCAACTCGAGAGGATCCAGTAGTAGTCCGTTTTGGACAGCTATGGAGATTATATGATCTAGTCGCAGAGAAGGGTCTAGATTACCAGGTCCCAATACTTGGTACCCAAACAGAGTTTGGTAAACCCATAACTCTTTTGGGCGGGATCTCTGGACAACAGTTCCTTGTGTTCGCTGCAGGTATTGACCAACCTGAAGCGAGAAGAGGTGTTGTTACTCTACAAGAGAATGACATCCTCAATGAGACCATCAGAGATAAGACTCTGGGCATCAGGGAAGGCCCAAGCAAGGCTTTCAAAGAGGCTCTGAAAGAGGTGCACGCATTTGCCACTCGTATTGGAAAGCAACCAGATCTCCTATGGAAATAAAGTCAGTCAGCGGTAGGCCGCTGTTCTGAGAAATGATAAGCGGATTGGGCCTACCGGCTTCATTATTATTAGAATGAAGGGGCTTGGGCTCGAAAGATGAAAAGTAAATCTATGCCACTAGCTCCAGTCTCAAAGCTACTGATTAACTTCCTGATGTCCGTGGGTGTGGCTATCTGAACTACTGATTAAATGAATCTCCCCCCCAGCTTTCCTTCTATGTCATCTTATTTTACTATTTTTGCTATTGGATGAAGCCCATCCATCTTATCGGAGCGGAGATAGTAGAGCACTCGCTTCGACAGTTGTGATTGCGCTTTTAAATGAGGAAAGGTGCCTGGCCTGGAATACCCTCTTTAATATAGAAAGTTCCTTGCCTTAGACTTCGAGTTGACAGAGAGGAATGGCAGAACTCTTGGCCTTACGAGACGAGGGCTACGATTAGCTCATCTGCCTTCTGGCACTCGGTATTATAATATGGATACTGAACTTCATTACTTTACGAGGACACCCTCGCTAGATTCAGGTTCTCCTCCCAGGGGAGAAAGGTAAATGCATTTTTTTAAAATGGTAGCTTTAGCAAAGGAAGAAAGCGTAGAGGCTCTGCCTGATCTGATCCCCGGAGATGGAAAAACTTTTGACCCTGGCCCCAGCTTAACCACAAAAAGACTTATTCAGTCGAATTGGAAGACTGCTAGTGAATCAGCGCTTTAATTAAAAGGGGTATTTTCGTGACTCCGCTGCTATTGATAAGGGCTGCTAGCCTCTTGTTAGCTGCTTATCCGGTCTTGGTGGGTTAGGTGAGTAGGGTAATTCGATTCTGTTTCAGAAAGAACTCTGAGTGAACAAGGGTTTCCTCTCTTTTGATTCGCAATAGCTATCAGTGAAAGCAGGATAGTCCGTCTTTCTTTGTTAAATGGCCGAATTAGCGAATAGAATGGATCAATCCCACATTCGGCTCAACAAAAGCATTCGAGCATCCTATGTGTTTTTTTCCCGATTTTTACCCCTTCTCGTCCTGCTTCGAAAGCTACGTCGAAAGGGAAGATAAGAGAAGGCGGTGGCTAGGCTAGGTCTTAGTATGAGACGATAGGTTACCTTTCCTTTGCAGCAAGCGCAATCCTCGCAGCGCGCTATACGCTAGCGCTTCTTTGGTAAGGGGATTGTTCTGTCGTATTGTTCTTCCTTCTCGGCCCTGTGACAAAGCACGGGGCTTTATTCTTTCTACTAATATTAAGTCTTAAGATTTTTAAAAACTATTGACCGTAACCCACCGTCATATTCTGTGTCTTTGTCTTTAGATGCGGAATCCTCTGGCCTCGTCGCTTAATATTCTAGATAAATTGAATCCGTTAGTTCGGGGGAAACAGAATCTCTTGGTTAGGCGTCTGCGTCTGTATCTTCGAATCTTTCTTCAGACGTTGGAGTTGGAACTACAGCCTCCGCCCTCCAGCACAAATTCTTAAGCTTGATCGGTGTCATAGCCTGTTACCTTGCAAACACACACCCATCTCCCGTCGGGCGTGGTCGTCGCGTGAAGGTCTTTGTTTTTATGTGCTGCTATGCGCTTTATCGCTTGCCTATCTCTTTGCCTTTCGATTTATATCTTTCTCTCAGTAAGCCTGCTTCGCTTCTCTAATCGCTAAGCCTTAGACAGTTTGAGCGGTGCCCTTCCTTTATGGGGTTGTCGCCTCAGCGCCTCCTTTCCCTTTAGTAGGCTCACCTTCCCGCCTTGCCTTCGGGGAAGTTTTCCTATCCTCGAGGAACTTTCGCTAGAATCAGGAGCAGACTCAGTCGCTTCATTCTTTCTTCGCCCCAAAGGTTTTCTTTCTATTCTATATAGACTTTATCGCAATGCTGTACTTCATGTCAAATAGCTGTTATCCTGACTTCATCCGCTGGAAGAAGACTTGTCAATAAGATTCTTAAGCGGAACTTGCACTAAAAAAGATAATAGCTGCAAGACTCACATCTTAGCTTTCATGTCACGGAAAGGAAAGAATAATAGCTTAATTAGCTTCCCATTCATCTTATGCGGCAGCAGCAAATAACATTAAGCGAAAAGCCTTTTATCTTTATTCCACACGCTTACCTTACCCTCGGACATCCAGTCAGTGATCCAGCCTGAGTGCAATCCCTTCTTGAACAACCGATTCCAGCTTATTCGAAAACAGCTTATTCTATAGATGATAAAACGGCCAAAGACCCTATTGGGCATTATCTGCCTATTCCTATTGATTCACCCTCCTCGGAGAGTTTCACTTCCTTTAGCTGCTCCGGTATCGGGGAAATCCGTTCGGACATATTAAAGATTCTCTAGAGGAAGCGCTCCTTGCCTGAGGAATAGCCGTCTTTCGCACTCTTGGGATGATATTTTCCTTTTTTCAATAGCTGCTCCTTCTTCCTTTCTCCTCGAACTATAACTAGGAGATGGAGATATGCCCGCTATGACTAATTCCTAGGGAATTGAATAAGCTAATAACATTTTAGGCTATTAATGATAAGGAATAAGGATTTCGTGCCCCACGGTATAATATCTGTGTCCAATCTAGCAAACCCAGGGAGCCCCAAGCAGCTTGCCTCTTCTTTTCTCTCCAATAGGGATAAGAAGTCCCATACTAGCATTGCCCTTAATACCTCACAGCTTGTAAGGGCTTATCCGGGTATTGATTCATAGCCATATGTTGAATAAGTCCCTTTCTATTACGAAATAGGGAATTCGTTCACAGCCAGAACAGCCAAAGATGGCATTTAGGATTCTAAACCTTGTGGAAAAGATATTCCATTTTGTTTATAGAGACTGAAAGCTGCCTAAACTGGATCAATATCATATCACACAGGTAAGGACGAATGCGAGAGAATGAGACTCGTAGGTAGTATGTGTGACTCGCACCAGTCGTTACGCCGCAAAAACAGGAGTGGGCATCTTCCTTCCTCACCACGTTCAAGCGCAAAGGATCTGGGCGTGTCTACTATTGCTATTGATCCAACCTCTATAAATTCCTTTTTAAAAAGCTAAGAACATCATTAAGGAGAGGGCTTTTGCCGGCTAATCGAGTGCCTTTACTAGTGTGCTACTTTCTTGCTTTTCAAATGACCTGTATCGACTTTTTCTTTTCTTTGCTGATTCCTCTCGATGAAATTTGCCATGTTGCACTAAGTTACTTACGGATATAATAATGAACATAGGGATTAGCACGCTTTCGAAAAAAAAAAAGAATAGTAGAAGATCCAGCATGCATAACACAGCGATCATTAGAAATTCACAAATTAGAAAAGAAATCAAAGTGGATTACACCCCATGCTGAATAACCAAATGGACGGCTTGTTGAAAATAGGGGCTTTGTACCCCCTGATTTAATAGATCCAGGAATATGTTTTGTAAGATAGTTAAGTCGTGAATACCCCCGTAGATATGCTCTCCAATGGTTTCTATGCTTAATCCCTCGGGCAATCTAAACTCTTCGCCATAAAACAGCTGGAATAAAGTTTCTAGCTGAAAACTAATGTGATCGCGTAGTGTATCCAAAACTAGAGTGGGATTCGTCTCAAAATTTAATTGAGGTATATGCCCCGATCTAATAAAAGAGAAAATTATAGCGAAGGGAATGAGAAAAAAAATCAGAGAAAAATATTGATCAAGTGTCAGATTCGTCATAAAATGGAGATTCTTTCGTTTCCTTCCTTATCAGAGAGGGGCCCCTTCACGGGCGAATCCTCTTAGATTTGAAGAGATGTTTTGTTAAAAGCTTTCCTTTTTTAACGGTTACTACTATCGAATAAAAGACTTCGAAAGAGGACTATCAACATAGGTAGATTTCTTTTTCACTTATCACGCCATGCGGTTTGACCTGTTCTGGTTCTCTACTTTGCCCCCTAAGTCAGGAATCTTCGCTTGGCTGCTTACCAATCCTTTCACTTTCAGACAATTCCTCGCGCATCAAAAAACTGCTAGTAAAGCGACCAGGGACCCACTGCCCACTTCCCTTTCCCCGCCCCATTTATTTAAATTTAAGGGGCGGGCCTCGTTCTTATTGAAGATACCCCTCTAATAAGACTACACCCCCAACCCCACCTACGCACAAACGGACTACCTATGAAATGAAATTGTACCCATTGCCTCACTCCCCTTCCCCCCATTGCTGGGGGCCTCGTTGTCGCCTTTGGCTTCAACTACTTTTGCTTCCGGGAGAGCTTGCTGCCCAAGTTTACCTCCCAAAAACAAGCCATAGAGCAAGATAGCAAGCGCCTAAAATCGACCCGGGGGGTCTCTTTTCCCCCGCGAGTACTCCCCTTTATTTGTTCGTTTACCAGGTTCGGCACGAAATCATAAATAAGCTCTACCAAGGATTGCCAAGCATTTGGTACTGACTTTCCTCCTCCCTTTTTAGTAACAAAATGAACCTATCATCGCCGGCATAACCATAAGAAAGAATAGAGTAGAGGAGTTAATTATTAAGGCAGGCGTGTTCTGAGGAGTTTTCGAAAAAAACGGGTGTTTGCCCCATCCTCGTCGTTTAATCTAGAAAGGTTCCTCTCGAGAGCTTCGATCGTATACTCTGCGTTATTGTTTAAGATTCCATCAGCTATTAACTTATTTTTTTGCTCAGCCCAGAATGGATTGGGATCCAATTGGGCCATTCGATTTATAATATCTGTTTTATATAAAATAATGGCATCTATGGTGTCCGTGTCTCGTGGGCGGTTGGAGGTAAAAGCCGCGAGTCTGCTTCTTATTTGATCATGCTGATAGCGAGGCCAATCAAAATCAAAAGGAACCTCCTGAGGAGCGTTCGCCGGGGGGGCAAGCTCTGCGGGTGCCACCTGCGGAGCTTGAGAAGGGCCAGGCTGCTGTTCAACAGAGGTCCCCTCCCCCAAAAAGATTTCTCGCAGAAACTCTTGATCGGAAAGAGTTAAGGATGTTGTAGACTCCACAGGGCCAGCAGCTTCCGACTGAGACGGCCCAGCTTCAGAGAAGGTGACTGCATTGGCGGGCGGCACAGTCCCTGATTCGATGGGCTGCGGTGGAGCTTGAGGCCCAGGAGTCCGATTTTCCTCTGTATTAGATGATAAATTGAGATACTGACGCCAACTTCCCGACCCACTGTTACCTGAATCTGACTCAGTGGGCATCATCCAAAGACCCACCATTTCGGGTGCTTCCGCGCTAAGGAGGACCCTTGCCAACAAACCTATGGCCAAGGCAAGTCTCTCCGCGAGGCCCAACTTCAACAAAGCACAGGCGAGGGCTCGACCCCCTAGAGAGAACCCCATTCTTTCGATCAAGTAAAAATAATAATCTAGCATTCCTAGATAGATAGAAATCCAATAGCAGAAACCCAGCAAGGTCAATAAGATTATAAACGAATACAACAAGTGACGGAACCGACGACGATGAGGAGATAACGGGCTAAATTTATTCATGATAGAAGGTAGGATTTACTTCGTCGCTCTGCTCCCCCCAACAAAACAAGAGGAAAGACTTATTGTAAATCAATCGCCTGTTGGGTTTACCAACCAGGAAAGACATGGGAAAAAGACCAAAGCTATCAGAAAGACTAAGATGGATAGAAAAAAGGTGGCATGATCTCATCTCAATCGAGAGTCATTTCCCTTAGTGACTCTAGAATGGAATCAACCAGATCTTCTGTTAATTTTTATTTTCATTTAAGTAAGAAATCCTTCTTGCTACTAACCCGCACCTACTCATAAGCATCTTACCCGTGGGAACTGAACCCTCTAAAAGACCCATTCATTCACGACGACCTCCCACTCACTGGACTGAATGGACTTCCCGCTCGCACTGTTCTTGAAGGAGGGGGAAAGCTGGATGCTGCGGCGCTGGTTGCTCAATTGGACCTGCATTTTGACAAGCGGGCTGATTCACGCTTGCTTCGGAGCTTTCTCCAGAGTTGCTCCCTAGGATCAATGTCCAGCCGGAGTTGTCCCCATAAGTACTCTCACCGTCAGGTGAAACATTGTGATTAGCCGAAGAAAGTTCCCAGCTCAAAGTACCGCTGGAATGGTCAAGATCCATACATAAAGCGATGTTTTTGGTCGAAATGGAGCCAAAAACCATGTGAATAGCAGTCATAACTAAGACGATTGTACTACTTGAAAAGGCCATGGACAGGCGTTCTGTGAGAAAGTCTCGGTAAAAGAGGAGGAGGTTGCTCAAAAAAGAAAAAAATCAGAATGAGGAAGAAAAATAACTATGTAAGTCTTTTTTTCCTGGAACCATATCAGGAAACATCTGAATTAACAAAGGAATTTGGAAACGTAGGATAGTCAGAGCTAGAACAATCATTTTCTATGGGTCATTCTTTAACTGTGCTTCCCCCAACAAAACAAGAGGAAAGACTTTCTTACTAAACGAGAGCTTTTGTTGGTTGTTGACCAACGGGGAGAAAGATGCATAAACACGCTAACGCATTTTCTTTACTTTACTTTACTTTACTTTACTTTACTTTACTTTACTTTACTTTACTTTACTTTACTTTACTTTACTTTACTTTACTTTACTTTAATAGGCTTTCGCGCTAGCGCGCCCCCCAGTACTAATATAATATAATATAATAATAGGGCGTTAGCCGTTGCTTGTTTCGGTCGAGCATCCTTGAACCTCAAAGAGAATGTATTTTACTTAAAAATTGCTCATTCTTTAGGCGCCCAAGCCCATTGAGCGCCGGCTCTTGTGAAAGCGTACATCACATCCTTCCCCATCGAACTCAGGAAAGCTTTAGCTTCCCAATCTGACGTGTACACGTCTTTGAAGATGCCGAGCTTCTATAGCCACATGGCAATGAAAACCCCATCTTCTTCTTGTGTCACTACAAGACGCTTACAAGAAACTACATTCTCGTCTCCTTTGTGAAACTTGTAAGATAAAGGGGTGCTTGAAGAATTGGGGAACTCTGCACTGATGAACTATCTCAAATTAAAATCTTTTACCCAGTGATGGGCTGAACTAGGCCCAGCATGATGAAAGATATGGGCAAGATTTTATTACATACCTCTCCTATCCATCCCTATGTGGGCCTTGGGCCTTAATCTTAACTTAATAATGAGTCATGTCCTGCTAAGATGTAAGATGTCAGTCTTCCCATCCAAGTCGGGTGTAAGATTCAATAAATGACTGAATTGCTCCCTTTCCTGTGTGACCCGCTCGGTCAATGATGCATTTTTTTATCTTAGGCATCCATGACTGGATGATAGGGACTATTGGATTAGCCATCGCCAGACGAGCCGTAAGAATGCCTTCTGGAAGGGGTCTTTCCGGGTAGGCGGGGGCGGGTTAGCCCCCGTGCAGGACTAACCCTGCGGCTATGTACTCCCTCCGTTTGAGCTATTTTTACCTGCGATTTCTAAATTTATCTCCTCCAATCGTCGTGGATTTCGCCCCATCATTCGCTATCGTGACTCGACCACACCCTCTAACCTTGCCTAGAAGCAGGATTCTCGGACTGTGCTTTGCTTTTAACTGAAACTCATTCGGGTCATCCCAGATCGAAGAAAGAGGTTGAAAAATGCGGCCTGATAAGCTGACTTTCCTTTTCATTCATAAAATAACATAACATAACATAACATAAGGGGATTCCATGGAAATGGGGCCTCCATGGGGAATGTGCTCCGATCCGAGGAAAAGAATAGGGAAAAGAAGCTCTTTTACCTTGTTCAATGGAGGGCAACTAGATCCTTTTTTCGCGGATGGAAGGCCAGCTGGGTGAAGTTAGGTTTTTGGCACTCCAAGGCAAGGTGCGGATCGGTTCTTTATCTTATCATTGCCCTCAGGCAAGTAACTGAACTTCAAGCTGGGGAAGCAAATCACATATAGAAAGAGTAGGCATCGAATGCGACGCTGTTGTCGGCATTTCCGCTCTTTGCATGTTAGCACTTTTACCTGACCCTTCGTCACTGCTTTCTGATCATGTGGATGCCGCTCTTAGAGAATCCGCGAAAGGAAAGGACACTGTGAGGGAGAGGGATATGGAATCAGCTGCACATGAAGCTGTGGGACTTGAAGGAAGAGAATGCCCCGTTAGAATGGGCAGGGACAGTCGATCATTGGCTTAATTGCCTCGGTTTTGGGACTCTAGTATCAAAAATTCCCGGTATTTCGGTGTGAAAGTGTCACATTTTTATTGAACTTATTAAAGGGAAGAGCCGAATGGACAAAGGGGTTTACATGACCGCTCGCTTTGGAAAAGATGCCCTAGTATAAGAAGAAGGGCTTTGTTTGCAAAGAGAACTTTCCCGCTTTCCTTTGTGAGGGAGGTTTGTGCACATGAATCTCTAGTAAGAAGAAAGCTAGTAAAGGCACTGGCATAGTGACTGGACGAGGAGGATTGATAGAAAGAATAAATTGTGCAAGAATCGCTTGTGAAAGAATGCCCTTTTGAGGAATATGCCCATATAATTCATCTTCCTCGATAGCATCCGATTACTGAACACCTTCCAAATCCGACGGCACACTGAAGCAAGGGATGACTCCTATAATATAAGGGTTTAGTGGTTAGGTTGTGCACGTGAAGTTGCTGTTGAAGAAATGCCACATCACAGCTTGAACTAATAGAAAGATGGGACAGCTTTCAATAGAACATAGAGCTCCGCCCTTCTGGCTGTCCTAAAGGAAAGGTCAGATCAATAGGCCACGTGCAATCGGCCAATAGCCGTTAGATCCGCTTCTTTTAATGCCCACAGATCAGCGGAAGCCTTTTGAGGAAGTTTGTTTTTTAGCCTTCTAGCAGCTTTCTGGCAATCGGTTTAAGGCAGGGCGGGATGAAGCAAGCAGCAAGGGATTGGCTGAATAGAAAAGATGCGACCGGGAATGGGATATTGAATGGAAAGAACGAGAGCGACGTACGTACTGGATTGACCAGCGTGTGCCAACTACTCTACTTCCCTATTTCTTTTTCACCTCCCCTTATTGGTTGGTGCACTCTTTCCCCCAATTCACCGATAGAGAAGAGAGACTGTTTCTTCTCTCCCTTTCTTGGCGACTGGTTCTAGTGTGGCTGGCAGTCATACGCTCCTTTCTCCAGTTAGTGGCGGCTGATTCCTAGTGTGACATGGATCTTCTTTCTATCTCAGAGGTTGCGTATATAGAAGATGGACCCTAAACCTGGTGCGCATGATGGAGTAATCTCTTCGTCTAATCACGAGACCACATGGACCTGGGATTGATTGATTCCCGTTATATGCATTGGTTGCTGCGCAGCTAACTACCGACCCCGAAATTTCATATAGAAAGAGAGAGAGATGCGTCTTGCTTGATCATTGAATTGAGTGCGGTGAGGGTGGTTGTAAATCACTAATTTTAGTCAGTCTTTACTCGACCCAAGCGATGCCTTTCTTGGTTGGTAAACCCAACCGGCGATTTACAACAAAAGTGACCTTATCTCCTCTGCTGAGCCTTTTCTTATCTCCTTTGCAGCAAGCTCCGCTGGCCTCGCGCTCCAAACTGATGGCGTCTCGACGTTCTCCTTTACGCCGTCCTGGCGCTCTCCCCCTTTAATTTAATATAATAAGAAGTGTGTAAAAAGGCTCACGTTTTTTGGCTTCCTATAAAGCAACCCTCCCCCCTAGGTTGTGGCAACTTTCTACTCCTCCTGAGCTGTCTTGCCGTATCTAAAATGGCTTCGAGCATCCGGCTTCACCACTGCTGCCTGCTCTCTCCTTCTTCGGCACTTCCCAGTCCACAACAGACCTGATCTTCTCTTGATCCATCTGAATCACACCCTTGCTGATCCAATGGCCAAGAAAGAGCACTTTCGTCTGAGCACCGTTTCACGTACAGCTTCTTTTCCTGCTACGTACGAGACAGGAGACGATACTGGGCCGACTGCTTAGACGAGAACAAAAAGGGGAGATGAAAACCCGTTCCCGATTGCCTTTGATTCTCATTGGAATGGGACCTCCTCGGAGACGCTTTGAATGATTAAAACGAGCTTTTCACTCGAAAAAGAAAGAAGGAGAGTTGAACTTGTTGCATGCATCCTCTACTATGAAAGCTTACCTGGAATAAGGAATTTCTTCCTGATCATCCGCTTCAGCATAATTTCGTTTAAAGCATTTTTGAACTCGTTTAGGGAATTAATTGATCGAGTCCAATCAATGGGGTCTCAGGTAAGCCCCTTCGGGCCCTTTCTTTAATACAACTTTATAGTGCGCTTTTCGGTGTCGGGTGTTATACGGCTTCCTGCCTCTGCTTGAGAATGGACTGATGGAAGGGCCTGTTCAAGGAAGTAGCTTAGGGGCGAAGAGAAGCAGGGCGGAAGCTCGACCATCCATCGGCTTCGGATTGTTCTTTTGCTAAGGAATCAAAGTCTGGCTGTGCCCGAGCAAGGGCTTTCTATATGCAATTGAAAGAGTAGCCAGCACCTTCGATTGAAAGGGGAAGAGTTCCGGCTCTTGCTGTCATAGGAGCGGAATGCAAGTCCCACTCAACTAGCCGGAGATGAGATGGAGTTCGATTCCACACCGGATTCACTATCTTCTGAATCATGCCCTTCCTTGTTTAGCTTAGGCTAGACTTTTTCCTTTTGAATCCTCCTGACCTTTTTCGTCCCTTCCCCTTTCCTTTACTTACTGCTTCATATAGTCTTTGAGGACGTCTTTTTGACCAATTCTCATGGCTTTGCTTTAGAAAAGGGTAGCTTAGCCAAGG